CCGAACTCAAACGCGGATTGGTGTTTTGTTCGACAAATCCGAGAATCCAGATTTGATTCTCGTGTCGTAGGAAAAAACGAATCGCAAAAAAAGATTTTTTATTGAACGTGTTCATTCATTTTGACTACTTTAGCATATTTTCTCATAGTAATTTCCACTCCCCCTTCCCGGAGTGCATTCTCCGGGCAACTCTATTTACAATTATTCCGGTGTATTCTACTTCTTTTCTGATTTCGTTGGAAATTATATAAAGACAATTCCTACTTGCTATAGTTATTTGGGCCAGTATTTTACGATTAAAAAGCAACTGTCTCTTGTATAGATCATGTATGAATTTACTATAACTATAGTATAGTACCCTTTCTCGAATTGCTGCGTTTATCCGAGTGATCCACAAACGACGAAAATTTCTCTTTTGCTTATCCCTATCCCGATGAGCCGAAAACAAAGCTCTTATTTCCTGTTCAGCAATAGTTCGAGTAAGTCTTGAATGCGCCCCTCGAAAACTTGATACAAATGAACCACTTTTTGTTCTACGTCTCCGAGCTGGATATCCGCGTTTAGTTCTGGTCATTGAATAAATAAAACTTTGACGAATAACTATTTCTTTTCTTTCAGTTATTCTTTTCCCCGTCCTGGTCTATTAATAATCAAACGGATTTTTCCAATGTATAAAATACAAATTCCAATGGCTTTGGCTACTATAACCTTCCCGACCACGATTTTTTCTTTGTTTAGGTATTTTACTAAAGAAATAAGAAATTTTCTTTTGCTAGGTGTCAAAAATAGAAAAAGAAATATAAATTGAATGGATAAAGAAATAGTGGGTTCCATCGTTTCTATGGTTATTTCTTAAACGGTGAGGTCTTCTCTATACACCGGAGCCTTTACTTCATTTAATCAATCTTATTGGTAACTTGTATAGTTCACACCACACTCTTTGGCTCTACCCCTGAATTATTCAGTAACAGGTCTTTCACACCGAGACCCGCCTATACAGTAACGGTATTTAATTATGAAAGTTAGCTGGGTAGCTGACCCTCGTAGTCCGTTCTTGACCGAGTGAGAACTTCATTTTTATGTTTTTTTTTTTTTTGAATTTCAATAAGATTTCCTCCGCTTAATGGATAACCATTTGCTACCAATGGAGAATTGCTTCTCATCTTAAATTCAGTTGATTGGATTTGCACCAATGGAAACCATAAACTTTTTACACAATAGAGGGATTGATTTGCTTATTTTAGTTTTAGATAGTGAATGGAGTTCCTTCTTCCATTCTATCCTATTCACTGGTACTCATCATTCATACTGGAAAGCGGTTTTCTTGCTTTTTTTTGTGTCAGTTCATGATCTAAACGAGTCGCACATACACCCTAGTACATGTTCCTCGACGCTGAGGACATCCCCGAAGAGCGCGGGTTTTCACGACATTTCGAATTGGCTGTCTTGCATTTCTAAGAAGTTGTTGACTAGTTGGCATATTGAATCATATACGTAATAGGCTGGTTTAGATTGATCCTAACCGGATCATTATGAATTAAAAATACGAATAGTAAAATCGGAAATAAAACCTCAAATCACGGATTCGCGCAAAATCGATTTTATTTCTCTAATAGAAGTAAGCTCGGAGATAGGATCTCAATTCATGTAAATTCCAAAATATGTTCTCCTGATACAAGATCAACAAGTCCATACTCTTTGGCTTCTATTGCTGACATAGAAAGGTCTCTTTCCAAGTCAGCCATTATTTGCGTGCGTGATTTCAACGTCGTTTTTCTAAAACCATCTATGATGAAGTCGCGTATTTTTTCTATTTCCATCATTTCCACGAAAATGTCTACGTCTTTTTCGTCCAAATAAGGACTAGAGGGCTGATGCATCATTACCCTGATGATAGAAGGATTCTCTATCTGCTGTGTGAAACGAACAGAAAAGAAAGATAAAGAATAATAGGAAAAAAGATAGAATTGAACAACCGTACGGGCATCGTCTTTTGTGCATTGCATACGGCTCTACAATCAAATTGAAATTGACCCTTACTTTCCATTCAAGAAAGATAAAAATAGAATCTCTCAGCCCCAGATGGGTAAATGATCAAATTGCCACCCTTCCTTTCGGAGGAGTTAAAAAATACTATGATGGCTCCGTTGCTTTCTATTTTAAAATGGATTCTTTTTTTGTCTTTGATTCAGCAATCCCAAAGTTTCTTTTTGATCCAACCAAAAAAGGAAAAATCTTGTTTTTTCACACTCTTTTTTTTCTAACATAAATATTGTTAAGAGCCCTTCGGTGTGAAAACAAAAAAGTTTGTGACGCTGAATTGGACTCCCGATAGATAAGAGAAAATCGGAAATACCTTTTATCTCATACTACTCTCTCGATACATAATCGAATCTTTTGAAAAAAAAAACAATACAAAAATTTTTCATATCGAATTCGAAGTGCCATGCTATTATTACTTAATATTCATATGGCGAAGGCATAGTTTTCTTTTTTCTCT